GGGCTGATCTTTGAATAGGGAAAAGAATGGATCCGCAGGGTCCCAAATGAATTGGCTTATTCGAAAAAAGCCTTGTTCTTTGGAAGATCCATCTCGTGTCTGGTACTGCATGGTTCCACTCTGCAAGAACTCCGAATCATTCTCTTGAAGCTCATCCTCTTTATGAGAAATGATCCGTTTGCCCCGAAATGACCCAGTCCAATAGGGAAATCCCAATTCAGTGGGCCTTTCGATACAATCAAATAGATTGCCACAAGGGCGCCATATTCTAGGAGCCCAAACTATGTGATTGAAGAAATCCTCCTCTATCTGTTGCGGATCGAGGGCCCCTTCTTCAAACTCCGATTCGTATTTTTCATATAGAAATCTCTGATCAACGATAGAACAAGATCCCTTTTGCATCATATCTAACGGATTCCTTGGTTCGGACCGAAGAAGTAATGTCACTCGATTCTTATCAAACTGACTGCAATCTTTTTCTGTCCGTGAGGATCCCGCCAGAGCCAGAGCGCCTTCTACTTCTAATAGTAATAATAGTAATAGGCCATGAACTAGATCAGAATCATTCTCAACGAATCCATAAGAAGTGATCCAATTCTTTTCATTGGGTCTGGATGAAGACCAAAGATCTTGAGCGACCGATCCGGCAGAACAACTCAAAAGATAAAGAAGTATCGTGAATTTCTTCATGCTCGTTCCAAGTTCGAAGTACCATTTGTACAAATAAGAATCCCCTCCCTCACATGATTTCTTCTTCATATAGATAGATATAGGATCTATGGGGCAATTACTTAGAAGTACATTTTGTGCAACAGCCCTTCCTATCTGATAGAAAAGGATCCCATGATCCTGAACCGATCTTATCTGGGATCGAAAATCCCAAGTTTTTCTATGAAGAGCTGATCTAATTGTATTAGTTTCTATAATGGATTTCTTCTGTGTAATACTAATTGATAGGGCCTCGTTGATAAGTGCTACAAGATCTCGCGCATTGGAACCCATGGTTATGGACCCGAATCCGTTAGTATGGAACATCCTCTTTTCCAAGTGAAATCCCCTAGTATATGAAAGAATGAAAAAGTGCTTTCGTTGTTGTGGAAGAAGAAGCCTTCGTATCTTAATGCATGTATTGAATTTATTCGGAGCTATTAGAGCGGGATCCACTTTTTGGGGAATATGAGTCGAAGCAATAACAAGAATCTTTCCAGTGGAACATCTTTCACAATCCCTGGAGAGATAGTTCTCTAATAGACCGAGGGATAAGTAATTTGACTCATTCACATGCAGATCATGAATGTTTGGAATCCATATTATGCAAGGAGACATTGCTTTTGCTAATTCGAATTGAAGGGTGATATCAAATCGGTCTCTTTTTGGCGTCATATACATAGTTAGCACATTCGTCATAGTTAGCAGCTCCGTATCAATATCAAGGCCATCCTCACTATCATCAATATCGTCACTATCATCAATAGGATAACCTTTAGGCTTGTCATCCAGGAACTTGTTCGGAAATACCGTAATGAAAGGAACATAGGAGTTTGTCGCTAGGTATTTGACCAAACAGGATCGTCCAGTTCCTATAGAACCTATCACTAAAATACCTCTAGAAGGGGATAGGGCTAAGCGGAGCGAAAAGGGTTTTCCATGAGGAGATGGGGAATCAAAACTATTAGCCCCGCACGAGGTTTGTGAATAAGCGATTGTCTGATAATGAGCAAGGAATATCCGTCTTTCTGCTAAACAGGATCTATTGAACTCATAATTCAATAGATCCTTTTTATGAATGTCAACTAAGTATCGTAAGGAAATTGATCCCGGTTGTTCAATCATTTGATAACCAGAGTCATTCTTTGATAAATGATCACTATGAGTCAGATTCAATAGAATTTGATCAATCCTTTTTTCTGTCGTTAAGGTGGAGAACTGAACCAAGAATTCTCTTTCTTCATCATCAATCGAATCACTGTTCGCGACCCAGAATTCGATTTTCTCATCAATCCAATCACCGTTCACGTTTTTTCTTTTTCTTATCAATGAATAGATCTCTTTACTTGTACGACTTAGATGTCTCGTATTTCTCGAAAAAAGGATTCGATTGATGGGATTTGGTATGATACTTACAAGATCGATGAGATCGATCTTCCAATATTGATTCTTAGAACGTATTGATTTGACCCCATAAGCGGGACCACCACCCAATAGCATGTTGCCACCAAAAGCAGAACCCCGTATTTCTTCCAGAGAATCTCCTAATTGTTCCAGAACAACTAGAAAGAGATTCTTTAACCAGAAAGAATTCAGTTCAGATGTAGGATACCTATCCAGAAGTTTTCGAAATTCCATCATGTATGATGGAATCATCAAAGATTTTATCTTTTCTAACTCTGTCTGTAACTCACTAGAGGCTCGGGAAACAAAGAGAAGATGTATATGAACGAGATATCCAGCAACAAGAAGAAGGAAAAAGATTGAATAGAGGAACTCCCGAGCATTTGTT